AATGAAGTGCCTGAAAAAAGGATTACTGTGATAGAGTAAATAATGTGATTAAATTACCTTCATTGCTATATTTAATAGACTTAAACTATTTCCTAAGACATCAAAAATCTTTGTGCATCATACACCTAAATATAAAAAGATAAGCTAAATTTGAAGCTAATGGGTTCATACCCCATAAATAGGAACATTCCTTCTTTTTAATTTTTATAATTTTATCAAATTGGCTATTCCTCAGATGCTTAATCTTAGGTACAATAATTTCAATTTGTTCAAATTCATGATTTTCTATTTGAATAGGACTAGAAATCAATTTACTTTCCTTTATCCCCCTGATAACTAATAAAAAAAATATTTTAAATTCAGAAGCTGCTTTAAAATATTTCTTAGTTCAAGCCTTTGCTTCGGCGATTTTATTGTTCTCAGTTATTATCACCTCCACGAGATCCAATATAGATTTTTTTTTCGATTATGAGTCAATCTATTCCTTTCTTGTATCATCCACTGTTTTATTAAAAATGGGAGCAGCCCCCTTTCATTTTTGATTTCCAGGAGTTATAGAAGGATTAAATTGAATTAATTGTTTTATTTTAATAACATGACAAAAAATTGCCCCTTTAGTTTTATTGTCCTATGTAATTGAAATAAATCTATTTATTTACCTCATTATTCTTATTTCAATTATTATTGGATCACTTGGAGGTTTAAATCAAACCTCACTACGAAAAATTATAGCCTATTCTTCAATCACCCATTTAGGATGAATAATTGCTGGCCTAACAGTTGGTGATAATTTAGGATTTATTTATTTCCTTGCCTATCTATTTTTAACATCTGGCCTTGTTGTTTTATTTTTCAGTTATAATGTTTATCATATTAACCAAAATTTTATAATCATATTACGCTCGGCCCCAACAAAATTATTCCTATTTGTGACCCTTCTGTCATTAGGGGGCTTACCCCCCTTCCTAGGATTCTTGCCCAAATGAATTATTATCCAATCCTTAACTCAAACCTTAAGCCTCTCTTTAATTATCCTTATGGTAATTTCGACATTAGTTACATTATTCTTTTATCTTCGAATTATTTTTTGTTCGTGTTTAATATCTTACTCCGAAATAAAATGATATGATCCTCACTCCTACCCATCCCCCTCTCAAGGGAGTTTACTATTTTTAGCTGCAATTTCTATTATGGGGCTTAGTCTTAGAACCTTAATTTATGCAATAGTTTAAGGTTTTAAGTTAAGCAAAACTAATAGCCTTCAAAGCTATCAATAAAAATAAATTTTTAAGCCTTAGACCCCAGTAGGTGTAACTACCCCTTTAGAATTGCAGTCTAAAATCATTTCTTGACTATAAGGTCCTGGTAGGAGAGATACCTCTCGTAAATAAATTTACAGTTTATCGCCTAAGCTCAGCCATCCTACCGAATAAATGACTTTTTTCTACAAACCACAAAGATATTGGAACTTTGTATTTCATTTTTGGGGCTTGAGCTGGTATAGTCGGTACATCGTTAAGTTTACTTATTCGAGCAGAGCTGGGTCAACCAGGATACTTAATTGGAGATGATCAGATCTATAATGTAATTGTTACAGCCCACGCTTTTGTAATAATTTTCTTTATAGTAATACCCATTATAATTGGGGGATTCGGTAACTGACTTGTTCCTTTAATATTAGGAGCCCCTGATATAGCCTTTCCCCGAATAAATAACATAAGTTTTTGATTACTACCTCCATCATTAACTTTACTTCTTGCAAGAAGCCTTATTGAAAATGGAGCTGGCACCGGTTGAACGGTGTACCCACCGCTTTCTGCAGGAATTGCCCATGCTGGAGCTTCTGTTGATCTGGCTATCTTCTCTTTACATTTAGCAGGTATTTCGTCTATTTTAGGGGCTGTAAATTTTATCACTACAACTATCAATATACGAGCCCCTGGAATATCCCTTGATCAAACCCCTTTATTTGTTTGAGCTGTCGCCATTACAGCACTATTATTATTACTCTCCTTACCAGTATTGGCAGGAGCAATTACTATACTTTTAACTGACCGAAATTTAAATACCTCTTTTTTTGACCCCGCTGGGGGAGGAGATCCAATCCTCTATCAACATTTATTCTGATTCTTTGGTCATCCAGAAGTATACATTTTAATTTTACCGGGCTTTGGTATAATCTCCCATATTATTAGTCAAGAGAGAGGAAAAAAGGAAGCCTTCGGGACTTTAGGAATAATTTATGCTATATTAGCTATTGGCCTTCTAGGCTTCGTAGTATGAGCTCACCATATATTTACAGTAGGGATAGACGTTGATACACGAGCTTATTTTACTTCAACCACAATAATTATTGCTGTCCCTACGGGAATTAAAATTTTCAGATGATTAGCTACACTACATGGTACACAATTGAATTATAGCCCTGCCTTATTATGAACCCTAGGTTTTGTCTTTTTATTCACAATTGGAGGTTTAACAGGAGTCGTTTTAGCTAATTCTTCCCTTGATATTATTTTACATGATACATATTATGTAGTTGCTCACTTCCATTACGTTTTATCTATAGGAGCTGTATTTGCAATTATGGCTGGATTTATTCAATGATATCCTCTATTTACAGGATTAACCCTTAATAATAAATGACTTAAAATTCAATTTACAACTATATTTATTGGAGTTAATATAACCTTTTTTCCCCAACACTTCTTAGGATTAGCGGGTATACCACGACGTTACTCAGATTATCCCGACTCCTATACATCATGAAACGTAATTTCAAGATTAGGCTCAACAATTTCATTTATTGGAATCTTAATTTTAGTGTATATTATTTGAGAAAGTATAATTTCTCAACGAACAGTTCTATTCCCCTTAAATATAGTAAGTTCCTTAGAATGATATCAAAATTTACCCCCCGCCGAACACAGTTACTCCGAATTACCCATGTTAACTAACTTCTAATATGGCAGATAAGTGCGGTAGATTTAAGCTCTACAAATAAAGACTATTCCTTTTGTTAGAATATGGCAACTTGATCCGACTTAAATTTACAAGATAGAGCTTCCCCATTAATAGAACAATTAACATTCTTTCATGATCACGCTCTTATAATTCTATTAATTATTACAATTCTTGTAACATATATTATAACCACTCTTATTTTTAATAAATTTACTCACCGTTACTTATTAGAAGGTCAAACAATTGAAGTCATTTGAACAATCTTACCTGCCGTTACATTAATCTTCATCGCTTTACCCTCACTACGACTTCTTTACTTATTAGATGAATCTATAGACCCTATAATTACAGTAAAAACCGTAGGACATCAATGATACTGAAGCTATGAATATACAGACTTTCACCTACCTTATGAATTCGATTCCTATATAATTCCCTATAATGAAATAATAGAAGCCGGCTTCCGTCTCCTAGATGTTGATAATCGTACAGTTTTACCTATAAATACACAAGTACGAATACTTGTTACTGCCGCAGATGTTCTTCACTCCTGAACAATTCCTACTTTAGGCGTAAGGGTTGATGCTACCCCCGGACGATTAAATCAAACTAACTTTTTTATAAATCGTCCTGGTCTATTCTATGGACAATGTTCAGAAATTTGTGGGGCTAATCATAGTTTTATACCTATTGTTATTGAAAGAGTAAATATCAAAACATTCATTAAATGAATCATAAATATAATAAGTTCATCAGATGACTGAAAGTAAGTACTGGTCTCTTAAACCATAATATAGTAACTAACAACTACTTCTGATGAAGAAATTAGTTAAATTATAACATTAATATGTCATATTAAAATTATTAAATACTTAATATTTCTTTATTCCTCAAATAGCCCCAATAAGTTGACTTTCATTATTTTTAATATTTTCCTTAGCATTAATATTATTTAGTGTATTAAAATTCTATATAATTTCAATCAATAGTGAAATTATTAAAAAAACCTCTAAAACTTCCTCTACATTAAATTGAAAATGATAAGTAATTTATTTTCTGTTTTTGACCCCTCTACTAATATTATAAATTATTCCTTAAATTGAATAAGAACATTTTTAGGAATTTTAATAATTCCCCTATTCTATTGACTTTTGCCCTCTCGACTCACTTATTACTGAATAATAATAACTATAATTCTACATAATGAGTTTAAATCATTACTGGGGTCATCCATTAGGGGAAATACTTTTATTTTTATTTCCCTATTTACATTACTCTTATATAATAATTTTTTAGGACTTCTTCCTTATGTATTTACCAGATCAAGTCATCTTTCCATAACATTAGCTTTAGCTCTACCCTTATGGCTAAGATTTATATTATTTGGGTGAATTAATCATACTCAACATATATTTGCTCATCTAGTCCCCCAGGGTACCCCTGCAGCTTTAATACCCTTTATAGTTTGTATCGAAACTATTAGAACAATTATTCGTCCAGGAACTTTAGCCGTTCGATTAGCAGCTAATATAATTGCCGGTCATTTATTGTTAACATTATTAGGTAATACAGGGCCTCTTCTCACTTCATCAAGCCTGTCTATTCTTATTATTGCACAACTAGCCCTTCTATTATTAGAATGCGCCGTTAGTATTATTCAAGCTTATGTATTCACAATTTTAATTACTTTATATGCTAGAGAAGTAAACTAATGACAACACATGCAAATCACCCCTTTCATTTAGTAAACCCAAGCCCATGACCTTTATCTGGTGCAATCGGGGCATTAACAATAGTAAGAGGTCTTATTAAATGATTCCACCAATTCGATATCTCTTTATTAATTTTAGGAACAACAATTACTTTATTAACAATAATTCAATGATGACGAGATATTACCCGAGAGGGTACTTATCAAGGCCTACATACCCTATCAGTAAACTACGGCTTACGATGAGGGATAATTTTATTTATCATTTCCGAAGTATTTTTCTTTATTTCATTCTTTTGAGCCTTTTTCCATAGAAGATTATCCCCTGCTATTGAATTAGGAATAACATGACCTCCAATAGGAATTCACCCCTTTAACCCTCTACAAATTCCACTACTAAATACAAGTATTCTACTTGCATCAGGAATTACTGTTACCTGGGCACATCACAGTCTTATAGAAGGCAATTACACACAAACCACACAAAGACTATTTTTTACAATTATTTTAGGTATCTATTTTACAATTCTACAAGCTTATGAATATATTGAAGCACCTTTTACAATTGCCGATTCTAGATACGGATCTACATTTTTTGTAGCTACAGGCTTTCATGGACTACATGTTATTATTGGAACAAGCTTCTTACTTGTATGTTTTTATCGTCATCTGTTAGCTCATTTCTCCCCTAGCCACCATTTTGGGTTTGAAGCAGCAGCCTGATACTGACACTTTGTTGACGTAGTTTGATTATTTTTATATATTTCTATTTACTGATGAGGTAGTTATTTATTTAGTATATAAGTACATTTGACTTCCAATCAAAAAGATTGATATAATCAAAATAAATAATCGCAGTAATTTTTACTATTTCAATAATTATTTTAATAATTTCATCCATTGTAATAATTTTAGCAACTTTAATATCAAAAAAAACTATCAATGATCGTGAAAAAAGCTCCCCCTTTGAGTGTGGATTCGATCCTAATAGTTCTGCCCGTTTACCCTTCTCCCTACGATTTTATCTTATTGCAGTAATTTTTTTAATTTTTGATGTAGAAATTGTTTTACTACTACCAATTACCATCAATATACAATATTCAAGACTTACTTCTTGAGCCCTTCTTACCATATCTTTTCTTCTTATCCTTTTAATAGGTTTATACCACGAATGGAATCAAGGTGCATTAGAATGATCGTCTTAATTTAGGGTTGTAGTTAAAAATAACATTTGATTAGCATTCAAAAGGTACTAGTAAGTAGTCTGCCTTAAATAAGAAGCAATTTTTGCATTCAGTTTCGACCTGACGTTTGGTGATTCTTCACCCTTATTTAAATTAATTGAAACCAAAGAAGCGGTATATTACTGTTAATAATATTAGTGAAAATTTTTTTCCAATTAAGAAGAAATGTGAAGCTCAAACGAAAGCTGCTAACTTTCTATTTTAACGGTTTAAATCCGTTAACATTTCTAATTTATATAGTTTAAAAAAAAACCATACATTTTCATTGTATAAATAATGTATCTACATTTATGAATATTTAAGAATCATTGATTTCCCTAACATCTTCAGTGTTATACTCTAATATAAGCTACTTAAATATGGTAATATTAATATTACTAAAATAGTTCCTCAGAAAACAAATCTAATTATAGAAATTTTTAATCTATTATTTTGTACATATTGGACAACAATAGATAAATAACGAAAAATTTTAGTAAATATTACACCCCCTCATTGTTCTCTCCAACCTTGATCTCATACATGATATATATATTCCCCTAATAGTAAAGGATAATAATTAACACCATAAGTAGAAATAAGGGGCGTAAATCACATAGACCCTATAAATGTAATTGTTAAATAATATTTTAAAGCTTGTAATTTATATGATAATTCAAATTTAGACAATTCATAGCCCATTCAACCACCTATTACTCTAATTAATAAAACTAATAATTTTAAGGTAGGGGGTAAACAAACTATAACAGGAGTAGGGAATAAAATTCAACTTAATAAACATCCACCTATAATGGCTATACTCATTAATGTTAATATACCCCGTAATATAATTCAACCCTCATCTTGTAAAGAATGAAATCTAAAAAAGTTAAAATCCCCTACTATAGAATAATAGATTAAACGGAAAGAATAACAAACAGTTAAACCTGTAGAAAAATAATATAAAAAAAAACTCAATATATTTAAATATGATAAAGAACTAATTTCCAAAATTAAATCCTTAGAATAAAATCCAGCTAAAAAAGGTATACCACATAAGGCCAAATTAGACACATGAAAGCACACAGAAGTTAATGGTATTTGTCTACATAAATCCCCTATATATCGAATATCCTGACAATTTTTTAAATTATGAATAATAGCACCAGCACATATAAATAAAAGAGCCTTAAATAATGCATGAGTTAAAAGATGAAAAAAAGCTAGCTTAGGAAATCCTATAGCTAAAATTCTTATTATTAACCCTAATTGACTTAATGTAGATAAAGCAATAATTTTTTTTAAGTCATACTCAAAATTAGCCCCCAACCCGGCTATAAATATTGTTAACCCAGAAATTAGTAATAAAATTAATCCTAAATTACCACACACAATAATCGGATTAAACCGAATCAATAAATAAACACCAGCAGTCACTAGAGTAGAAGAATGAACTAAAGCTGAAACAGGAGTAGGGGCGGCTATAGCTGCCGGTAGTCAGGAAGAAAAAGGTAATTGGGCTCTTTTAGTCATTGCTGCTAATATAACTAAAATTGCAATAATAATTATACTTTCAGATATATTTATAGCATCCAAGTAATAAATATAATTTCATCTACCAAAATTTAATATTCAAGCAATTGCTATTAATAATGCCACATCCCCAACACGATTAGAAAGCGCTGTTAACATGCCTGCATTATACGATTTTACATTTTGATAATAAATAACTAAACAATAAGAAACAAGCCCTAACCCATCTCAGCCTAACAAAATTCTGATAAGATTAGGACTAATAATTAAAAATATTATTGACAAAACAAATATTAATACCAAAATAATAAAACGATTAATATTTAAATCACCATATATGTATTCTTCTCTATAAAAAATCACTAAAGAAGAAATAAATAAAACAAAACTTATAAATAATAAAGATATTCAATCAAATAGAAATGTTATAACAACTGCTGAACTATTTAAACTAAAAATCTCTCATTCAATTATTAAACTTAAATCACTTATAATAAAATATAAACCCAAAATAAATAGTCTTAAAGAACTTAATATTAAAAAAGTAAAGCTTAAGAAACAAATTGATAAAGGTCATAAAATAACTTAAGGCACTATTATGCTTCATTGACACCACAAATCAATATTTTAAAAATAAACTACTTAAATAAAGTCATATAATACATAATTCACCCTTTAGCACTAAGATATTTAAAGGAAATCAATGCAATAATAGTAATAAATATTCACGCGTATAACCTATAGAACACGCATATACACCCGAATAAATAGCCCCATGTTGTCTATAAGAATATAAATATAACGAATAAGCTGCACTTAAAAAAGATATTAATATCAAACCTCTTATTGATCAGCTTGATCATCTGACCAGTCTGTTAAATAACCCAATTTCACCTATTAAATTTAATGATGGTGGGGCTGCTATATTAGAAGAACTTAATAAAAATCACCATATAGCCATAGACGGTATAAAATTTATTAAACCCTTATTAATTAATATTCTACGACTCCCTAAACGCTCATAAGAAATATTAGCAAGAGCAAATAAACCCGATGAACATAAGCCATGAGCAATTATTAAAGTATAAACACTTCTAAATCCTCACGTTGTTATAGTTATCAAACCCCCAAGAACTATCCCTATATGAACGACTGAAGAGTAAGCAATTAAAGCCCTTAAATCTATTTGACGTAAACAGATCAATCTTATCAAAATACCTCCAATTAGACTGAGTCCAATTCATATAAAATTATATTTTAAACCAAGTTCAACTAATATTCTATAAACTCGCAAAAGACCATAACCCCCTATTTTTAATAATACCCCCGCCAAAATTATAGAACCTGCCACAGGAGCTTCAACGTGAGCTTTGGGTAATCATAAATGAACTATAAATATAGGTATTTTAACTAAAAATGCTATAATTATACATAAATAAAATATACCATTTGTAAATTTTACATGATATAAAAATCTTATATATAACGTCCCATAACAATTATAAATTAAAAAAATACCAATTAATAAAGGTAACGACGCCAATAATGTGTAAAAAAGTAAATAAATACCGGCTTGCAGTCGTTCGGGTTGATATCCTCACCCTAAAATTAAAAATACTGTAGGAATTAAAGTTCCCTCAAAAAAGAGATAAAAAAAAAACAAACTCGTTGCTCTAAAAGTACAAATCAAGAAAAATAATAATCTAATAACTAAAAATAAAAATGATTTTTCGAAATATTTTCGGCGATATACAGATTCTCTCGCCGTAATTATCAAGGCACAAATTCAAAAACTTAATAAAATTAAACCATATGATAAAGCATCATAACCAAATAAATAACCTAAATTAATTAAATTCAAAGACAAATTACATTTTCACATAAATATAAATGTCATAAAATATAATATTGACTGAACCGGCCACCATAGGCCGGAACCAAAACATAACGGGATTAAAAAAACCAATATACATAAAAATTTTAACATAATAAAATTGTATTAGATTGAAAAAAATCATTCCCATGGCAACGAATTATAGAAACCAAAATTGATAGTCCTAAAGCCCCCTCACAAACTGCAAAAGTTAAAAATACCATAGTAAAATAAGTTTCATGAATAAATCTACACAAAAAAAAAAATAATAATATAAATAAACTTAAAACAATAAATTCTAATCTCAATAATATTATTAGTAAATGTTTTCGATTTGAACAAAATCTTCAAACACCTGATCAAAATCTTATTATTCATACAAATAAATAAATGTCTATTAACATTAGTTTTAGTAGTTTATACAAAAACACTGGTCTTGTAAATCAGAAAAAAGATACCTCTTCTAAAACTCAAAGGAAAGAATTACATTCCTATCATTAATCCCCAAAATTAATATTTTATTTAAACTACCCTTTGAATTCTATTTATAGCCCTTACTTGCTGTCACTTTATTAATAGTTTATTCTTCCCGCGTGTAAAACACCCATTAGCTATAGCTCTCCTTATTATTGTACAAGCTGTGCTTATTTGTATAATTACTAGACTAATTAAATCAACTGCTTGATTTTCATATTCACTATTTCTAGTATATTTAGGGGGGGGATTAGTTTTTATTTCTTTATGCACAGCACTAGCATCTAATGAAATTTTTTCACTTTCATCTATTGAAATAATAGTAGTAAGAACAACTTTTATTTATTTGATGGGTATAATCTCAGTCCTAGATCATTATTTCCAGCCCACCTCTAATTCAGATACACTCTCAATTAATTCAAATATTACTCTTATCACTAGAGAAACAACAAATTTATTAACTAAACTCTACGACACAGATACTATATATACTACATTAACCTTAATTAGATATCTACTCTTAACATTATTTGTAGTAGTAAAAATTACTAATATTACAGGAGGTCCACTACGTTCCCTAAACTAATGAACAAAGCTATGCGCACTTCACATCCCTTATTTAAAATTGCTAACAACGCCTTAGTAGATTTGCCTGCCCCCTCCAATATTTCAGCATGATGAAATTTTGGATCTCTACTAGGAGTATGTTTAATAATTCAAATTCTAACAGGATTATTCTTAGCTATACATTATACTGCTCATATCGATTTAGCATTTTCTAGAGTTGCTCATATTTGTCGTGATGTAAATTTCGGCTGATTCCTACGAACATTACATGCAAATGGGGCCTCCTTTTTTTTTATCTGTTTATACTTTCACGTAGGTCGAGGAATTTATTATGGATCATATAATTATCTATACACCTGAATAACTGGAGTAGTAATTCTATTCTTAATTATAGGTACCGCATTTATAGGTTATGTTCTCCCTTGAGGACAAATATCATTTTGGGGGGCAACTGTCATCACAAATTTATTATCAGCAGTTCCTTATTTAGGTACAGATTTAGTACAATGAGTTTGAGGGGGATTTGCTGTAGATAATGCCACTTTAACACGTTTTTTCACCTTCCATTTCGTTTTTCCATTCATTGTCACCGCTATAGTATTAATTCACCTTTTATTTTTACATCAAACAGGTTCAAATAACCCATTAGGATTAAATAGAAATGTAGATAAAATTCCATTCCACCCTTATTTTTCATTTAAAGACATTTTTGGGTTTATTATTATGATCGCAGCCTTAGTTTTTTTAACTCTCCTAGAACCTTATATATTAGGAGACCCAGATAACTTTACACCCGCAAATCCTTTAGTCACCCCAGTTCACATTCAACCAGAATGGTACTTCCTCTTTGCTTACGCAATTCTACGTTCCATTCCCAATAAATTAGGAGGAGTAATCGCTCTAATTATATCTATTGCCATTTTAATAATTTTACCTTTTTACAATACTCATAAATTTCGAAGAACACAATTTTACCCTATAAATCAATTATTATTTTGAAGTATAGTAACGATTGTAATTTTATTAACTTGAATTGGGGCGCGGCCCGTCGAAGACCCATATATTTTAACAGGACAAATTTTAACCATACTTTACTTTCTTTATTATTTAATTAATCCAATTATATTAAATATTTGGGATGATCTTATATAATATAAATTATAAATAATATACTAATAGTTAAAAAGCTTTATGAAAGCATATGTTTTGAAAACATAAGATAGAAGTTTAATTCTTCTATTAACTTTACTAAAATTAGTTCATTAAGTAATAAAACTAAACATAAAAACCTTTAACCCCAAATAGAATAATAAAAAATTTAATGATACAGGCAAATATCTCTTTCACGCTAAATATATTAATTTATCATAACGAAATCGTGGGGCTGTCCCCCGAACTCAAATAAATAAAAATGATATAAAAACTAATTTAAAAAAAAATATAATAGAAAAAACATCACCCCCTAAAAATAAAACTCTAAATAATATTCTTATAAATAAAATTCTTGCATATTCGGCTAAAAAAATTAAAGCAAAGCCTCCTCCTCCATATTCAACATTAAACCCAGAAACTAACTCCGACTCACCTTCAGCAAAATCAAAGGGTGTACGATTAGTTTCTGCTAGGCATGAACTAAATCAAATTAATATTAATGGGAAAGCTAAAAATATAAATCAAATAGATTCCTGATATTTAATAAAGTCTAACAAACAATACCCCTCTACTAAAAAAACTAATGATAATAAAATTAAAGTTAAACTAACTTCATACGAAATAGTTTGAGCTACCGCTCGTAAGGCACCTAATATTGCATAATTAGAATTAGATGATCAACCAGCAATTATTAAAGAATAAACTCCTATTCTCATACAAGATATAAAAAATAGTAAACCCAAATTAAAAGAAATAAAATTAGTCAAAAACGGAAAAACTATTCAAACCAATAATGCTAAAAATAATCTAGCAACAGGAGAAAAATAATATAAAAAAAAATTAGACAAAACAGGCATGCCTGACTCCCTAGTAAACAATTTAATTGCATCTGCAAAAGGTTGGGGGATCCCACTTAAACCAACTTTATTAGGGCCTTTACGAATTTGAATATAACCTAATACTTTACGTTCCAACAATGTTAAAAAAGCAACACCAACCAATACACAAATTACCAATACTAGTATTCCAATTAAAGTTCTCACTTCTAAAATAATTGCTATTTGTAAAAAATTACATCTTTAAACTAAAAACTTAAATATAATATAATTAATAAATATATTCTTCATAACTATATTACTTACTAAAATAACAAAACAATATATATATATAATAACAAATTCTTAAAAATAAAATTACAACCAATACTATAAATAAACAATCATATAATCATACATACAACCCCTTCTTTTCAATTTTAGGGTGCACTCGAAGAAATCATCAAAGTTTAAGTAAATCAATTATATATATAGGTGAAATTAAGCAAAATGTCAAAAAAACCAAAATAAAACCTATTCTAATCATACCAATAAATACAATAACCCTTCAACACATATAAAAAAGAATGCTAACCATTACTATTTGTAATCCTATTACATATTTGAATTCTAAATTCAATACACTTATCTGCCAAAATAGTAAAATAAATCTATAAAAATAAATTATTTATTATATTTGGTCCTTTCGTACTAAAATATTCTTCTAAAAATAAGGATAGAAACCGACCTGGCTCACGCCGGTCTGAACTCAGATCATGTAAGATTTTAAAAGTCGAACAGACTTATTAATTTAACTGCTACATCAAATCATTTTCTTAGTCCAACATCGAGGTCGCAAACTTTTCTGTCGATATGAACTCTCAAGAAAAATTACGCTGTTATCCCTAAGGTAATTTTATCTTATAATCATTATTAATGGATCAATGATTCATAAATTAATGTACATAAAAATAAAGAGTTAATTATATCTTTAAGTCACCCCAACTCAATTTATTTTAAAAACAAAAATTACATCAACTAAATAAATCTATACACTAAAATAAATAAAACTCTATAGGGTCTTCTCGTCCTCTACTTTTATTTAAGCCTTTTGACTTAAAAGTTAAATTTTATCATATTATACAGAGACAGTCTATACTTCGTCAAACCCTTCATTCCAGCCTTCAATTAAAAGACTAATGATTATGCTACCTTTGCACGGTCAAAATACCGCGGCCCTTTAATATATCATCAGTGGGCAGGCCCGACTTTAAATATTCCTCTAAAAGACATGTTTTTGTTAAACAGGCGAGTATAATATTTGCCTAGTTCCTTTATACAAATTTTTAAATAAAATTATATTTACACATTTATATACTAATTCTATCATTGTCACTACAAATTACAAAATAAATTATATATTCTAATATAAAAATTAAAACACTATAAAATTTCTCACAAACAATATAATTTATAACAAAATTATTATTAATAGCTAATCTAAAGCTTACAATTATTTATACGAAATAAACACACACTTTATAATTATTAATTCAGAGCTTATCCCCCAAATTATTTAATTATTCTCTATAAAAATTTTAAAAAAAAGTAAATTTTTACAAAAATAATATAAATTAAATTTATTTCTTAGAAAACCAGATATTTTAAGAATCGAATAACATTTTATTACTAATATTTTATTTCTAATGATTATATTACATCAACTAGCTTAATATATTAGCTCTTCCTAAACCGGGAATCACACTATTTCACTGCAATAAACTTTATAGACCCTGATACAAAAGGTACAATTCACTAATTTACTTTCCTATAAATTAATTTTTAATTTCTTTCAACCTTCCCTCACAGTACTCTTCCCTATATAAAATAAATCAATATTTCCTAAATAAATACTATATTCTAAATAAAATTATTTTTATTAATATTTTAATAACTAAATCTTAATTAAGTAAAATCTTTCAAAACAATTCGAATCGCACGAACAATCTTTTCAGTGTAAATGAAATACTTACTATAAGCTTTGCTTTGACATTCTAGATACACTTTCCAGTACATCTACTTTGTTACGACTTATCTCACCTTAATAATGAGAGCGACGGGCGATGTGTACATGTTCTAGAGCTATAATCATGTTATCATAATTTAACAACATTACTTTCAAATCCACCTTCCATTATATATTTCAATACAATATCCATATAAATATCTTTATTGTAATCCACCTCTTACTTAATTATAAGCTGCACCTTGACCTGACATAATTTCCTTATAAGAAATATTGAAAATTTAACCTCTAAAAAGATAATCTTACGACGGAGGTATACAAACTGATCTACAAAACTAAGTTACATATAACGTGTATTATCTATTACAGGGCAGATTCCTCTGAAAAGACTAAAACACCGCCAAATTCTTTGGGTTTCAAGCCCTTAACTATTACTACCCCGGTATAAAATATTTACATTTAAAAATAATAGGGTATCTAATCCTAGTTTATTATTTAAATTTCAAAGCCTCACCTTATAAAAATCTTATATTCTTTCTAAAAATTCCACCCTCAAAAAGAAATTATATATTTCTTACTATAATTGTTAACTTCCATACCAATACTACTTACTTAAATCCTAAGTCTAACCGCGGCGGCTGGCACATTTTTAGCCAATTTTATATTAAATTACTAATTCCAAATTTCTTTGATTATTAATATTAAATACTGAGAATAATAAATTTATCTTCTAGATATAATTATTCCCTACAAAAATTTTCATGTAAACTATTCAACAAACAAACACATAAGCAAGAATAAAACTTTTATAAGCAATTATTAAAAAATAGGTCAAATGTTTCATAAATCTATAAAAAAGATTAACAAAATTTAAGTGATTTACAAATAAAGTGAACGAATATTTCATATTCCTCAACTGCACAATTATCAATTATTACTGCCCCTAGTAATAATTTATATATTACACAACAAATATATGGTTCAACCAATATCAATAATATAGCTTAAATTTGTAAAAGGAGAAAATTTTTTTTTTTTTTTTTTACTGCAGTAAAAAAAGATCTCTATACTTAATTTTTTATGTAATAATAATATAAATGCTTATTTTTATAATATTTAATTTATCTAATTACAAAAGGTAAATAAATAAAACACATAGGTTATTATATATGTATAAATATATATTTATATTATATATGCATTTATTAATATATAAATATATATTTAATACGAATAAAGATAAATGGACCCTACAATGTTAGAAATATCTGTAAGATCCTCTTTTCTGGCCTCTAAAAATATTCCTTTAAAAAGGCTATAAGGTCCATGCACAACAATAAGCAATTCTTATTCGATATACTCTTTTCTACGTTATTATTGATTATATAAAGTATATATATATAGTATACATATTGTACTTGACGTTTTTGGACCTCTACTAAATATGATTCATAAAATTAAAAACAAATAATAACAATATTGTTTGCACCAGAATATGATTTTCACTCTTAAAG